AGACGGGATTTTACGAAAAAAGTTCTTCATATTCATAGGCCAGAGCAAATATTTCTTTTTTCGATGCGCGTTTTACACAATATGGGGGCAACTGCTATTTCTAATTGAAAAAGATCCTATATATTGAAGTGAGCTCCGCGGTCTCCCAAAAACAAAAGAGAATGATTTCTTTCAATTGACTATTCATCTCTTGTATTTTCATGTAAATAGGTAGGGGCAAGAAAGCTCTATGGAAAAATTGTGGTTCAATTCGATGTTATCTAAAGGGGAATTCGAATACAGGTGTGGACTAAGTAAATCAATGGATCGCCTTGGTCCTATTAAAAATACCAGTGTAAGCGAGGACCCGGTTATAAATGATAAGGATAAAAACATTCATCGTTGGGGTGATAGTGAGAGTTCTAGTTACAGTAATGTTGATCATTTCGTTGGCGTCAGGGACATTCGGAATTTCATCTCCGATGACACCTTTTTTGTTAGGGATAGTAATAGGGACGGTTATTCCATATATTTTGATATTGAAAATCAAATTTTTGAGATTGACAATGATCATTCTTTTCTGAGTGAACTAGAAAGTTCTTTTTATAGTTTTCGTAATTCTAATTATAGGAATAATAGATCGAAAAGGGACGATCCCGACTATGATCGTTCCATGCATGATACTCAATCTAGTTGGAATAATCACATTAATAATTGCGTTGATTCTTATCTTCATTCTCAAATCTGTATCGATAGTCACGTTTTAAGTAGTAGTGAAAATTACAGTGACAGTTACATTTATAATTACATTTGTGGCGAAAGTGGAAATAGTAGTGAAAGCGATAGTTCCAATATAAAAACTAGCCCGAATGGTAGTCATTTAACTAGAAGTAGAAGAGAAAGTGCTAATGATCTCGAAGTAACTCAAAAATACAGGCATTTGTGGATTCAATGCGAAAATTGTTATGGATTAAATTATAAGAAAATTTTGAAGTCAAAAATGAATATTTGTGAACAATGCGGATATCATTTGAAAATGAGTAGTTCAGATAGAATCGAACTTTCGATTGATCCAGGTACTTGGGATCCGATGGATGACGACATGGTCTCTCTGGATCCCATTGAATTTCATTCCGAAGAGGAACCTTATAAAAATCGTATTGATTCTTATCAAAGAAAGACGGGATTAACAGAGGCTGTTCAAACAGGTACAGGTCAACTAAATGGGATTCCCATCGCAATTGGGGTTATGGATTTTCAGTTTATGGGGGGTAGTATGGGATCCGTAGTAGGTGAGAAAATCACCCGTTTGATCGAGTATGCTACCAATAAATTTTTACCTCTTATTCTGGTGTGTGCTTCCGGAGGAGCACGGATGCAAGAAGGAAGTTTGAGCTTGATGCAAATGGCTAAAATATCTTCCGCTTTATATGATTATCAATCAAATCAAAAGTTATTCTATGTATCAATTCTTACATCTCCTACTACTGGTGGAGTGACAGCTAGTTTTGGTATGTTGGGGGATATCATTATTGCCGAACCGAATGCCTATATTGCCTTTGCGGGTAAAAGAGTAATTGAACAAACATTGAATAAGGCAGTACCTGAAGGTTCACAAGCGTCTGAATATTTATTCCATAAGGGCTTATTCGATCCAATCGTACCACGTAATCCTTTAAAAGGTGTTCTGAGTGAGTTATTTCAGCTCCACGCTTTTTTTCCTTTGAATAAAATTCAATCAAGTAGAGTCTTAAGTTAAATTTTTTTTTGTGGTAAACAATTAGTTAGTTAATTTATCAGAATCAAAATAAATAAAGAATGGACTTTTCTTTGGTGACATAAGATTTAATTGTATTTGTATAAAGAATCATGCAGATAATTATTTTTTTTTACCGATATTCCTGATTACTAATTAGTAACCCTCTATCAACAAAACAAGATAAAAAGCGAATTCTTCCTTAGAATTAGGAGGCAAGGCAAATAAAACGAATTTCGTGGTCCCCTTTTGATATGTATTTTGCATATGTATATATAGAACTCAAATATAGAAAAAATATAGAATCTTGCATCTTTCTATATCTCCCAAGAAGTCCCATTTTTTCTAAGAATCCTTGCTGTTGGATATTGGATCGGATTCTAACGAATCTTTCGGGAATTTGGTAAAAAACTCTTTTTGTATTAAATATTAAAAAGGAAATTAGAATATAAGAACAATAGAAAAATAAAAGAAGTAAGAATAGAATAATAAAGAAAGTGGATTATCATACATAACATATATTTCATGTAGAAAGATGAATAAGTCCGTTTATTTAGTTCTACATTCCTTGCACTTATTCTATAGACTCACTTAGATATACTTAGTATATATACTTAGTATACTTCTATACGAATTCTAATATGAATTAGAATTATTATAAGATATCTTTATAATAATAAGAGGTACAAATATTAAATCGAGGTACCCATTCTATGACAATTCTCAACAACTTACCCTCTATTTTTGTGCCGTTAGTGGGCCTAGTATTTCCGGCAATTGCAATGGCTTCTTTATCTCTTCATGTTCAAAAAAATAAGATTTTGTAAATCCGATGTGGTCAAATCTCCTCTAGTTTTTTTTTTTCAAGACTTAGCAAACACGGCACGGATATCCATTTAGTAGAGTATTGTATAACAATAACAAATAACAGGCGGCTTTCTGCGAACATAAATGAAAGAGCTCTTATGCATGCATAAACATGATATATGGGTAAATGAATTCTATCTATTTTCAAAAATAGGCCAGGATCCGAGCTCATGTCTGAAATTTAAGTCAATGTATCTATATGTATGTAGCTATCTAATCTATATCTATCTATAGGGAATCCTATGAAGGGGATGTTCTTATTTTATTATATATAACTAATTTGATGAATTACTGCTAAAAGTTCACATCAGAATAGTACTAGTTGATGAAAGTTACTTCGGAAACAAAAAAAAAGTAAAGTCAAATTGATTTTGGTTATTCCCTCAATTCCAAGAAAATGCAACTGGATCTAGTATGTATGAGTTGGCGATCAGAATATATATGGATAGAATTTATAGCAGGATCTCGCAAAACAAGTAATTTCTGCTGGGCCTTTATCCTTTTTTTAGGTTCATTAGGATTCTTATTGGTTGGAATTTCTAGTTATCTTGATAGGAATTTGATATCTTTATTTCCGTCTCAGCAAATCCGTTTTTTCCCACAAGGGATCGTGATGTCTTTCTATGGGATCGCGGGTCTCTTTGTTAGTTCCTATTTGTCGTGCACAATTACATGGAATGTCGGTAGCGGTTATGATCGATTTGATCGAAAAGAAGGAATAGTGTGTATTTTTCGTTGGGGATTTCCTGGAAAAAATCGCCGCATCTTTCTACGATTCCTTATGAAAGATATTCAGTCCATCAGAATAGAAGTGAAAGAGGGTATTTATGCTCGTCGTGTCCTTTATATGGAAATTAGAGGCCTGGGGGCTATTCCGTTGACTCGTACTGATGAGAATTTGACTCCGCGAGAAATTGAGCAAAAGGCTGCGGAATTAGCCTATTTCTTGCGCGTACCAATTGAAGTTTTTTGAAAAATGAACTGAAGAATAAATGCTTTCTCAGCCGGAGGAACAAACCCAAGAATCCTCTTTTTTCTATAGCATAACTTACTTAATTGAAGTTTCTTCATAATGTCCAGTCGGGCCAAAGCAAGGCAAACGTGTATGGAACAGCCATAACGCAAAACGAAACCTTTTTTGTCTGTAAAAAAAAGGTTTCGTTTTGCGTATGGAAATCCCCACTCAATTCAATTCAGTAACAAAAGAAGTAACAAATCGAAATAATAGATTGATCTCATATATCAAAACTTTTCGGAATAAAAAATTTAGCTTTTTTTTTATTTTCAATATTTTGAATTCATACGTTAGATATGGATAGATCATATCTTGGAAATTATCTTTATTTTCTTTTGGTAATGGACCCTTTTTATCCTTTCTTTTGTCTTTCTTAATGACCAAACAATTGGATCTCTTATAATGAGAACTTTTCTTTCTTTTTTTGCCACTCGTTTTTTATTATCACAATATTCTTCAGAAAATTCTCTCAAATATTCCTTCAAATATTCCTGGATTATGCTCCGGACAGCCTGCGAATTTTTTTTTTCGAAATATTTTCTATTTTCATTCTTACTAGAAAGGAAGTTCTTTCATTTCGAAATCCGAATAATATTCATTATTTGAATTTGAATCTTTTGGGCATTCATCGAAAAAGGGGGGGATTGCTTCGAATATTTGATCAATTGAGATATCTGGAAACTATCTTTTTGGATTATTTCTTCATTCGAATTCGAAATGGATTCTTCTTCTATTTTTGGATTTTTTCTACACTAGATTCAAGGACTAACTGTTGAATCACAACTAAAAAACCGAGACTCGATTCATAGGCGCGATACCTTATAATAGAACTCATGCTTGGATAGAAATATTAGATCGAATAGAGTCAACAAATGAGGTGGTTTCAGTAACAATTCACAGATGAAAAAATGACAAAAAAGAACGCACCCATTCCCATTAGATATCTCTCATCTATAGTATTTTTAGTATTCTTGCCCTGGTGGATTTCTCTATCATTTAATAAAAGTCTGGAATCTTGGATTACTAATTGGTGGAATACTAGGCAATCCGAAACTTTCTTGAATGATATTCAAGAAAAGAGTATTCTAGAAAAATTCATAGAATTAGAGGAACTATTCCTCTTGGACGAAATGATAAAGGAATTCCCGGAAAGGCATCTACAAAAGCGTCGTATAGGGCTCCACAAAGAAACAATCCAATTGATCAAGATGCACGACGAGGATCATATCCATACGATTTTGCACTTCTCGACAAATATAATATGTTTCGTTATTCTAAGCGGTTATTCTATTCTGGGTAATGAGGAACTTGTTATTCTTAACTCTTGGGTTCAAGAATTCCTATATAATTTAAGCGACACAATAAAAGCCTTTTCGATTCTTTTAGTAACTGATTTATGTATCGGATTCCATTCGCCCCACGGTTGGGAACTAATGATTGGCTATGTCTACAACGATTTTGGATTTGCTCATAATGATCAAATTATATCTGGTCTTGTTTCCACTTTTCCAGTCATTTTAGATACAATTTTGAAATATTGGATTTTTCGTTATTTAAATCGTGTATCTCCGTCACTTGTAGTGATTTATCATTCAATGAATGACTGAAAAACGATTCACTGATCCAATTAGAATGTTTCAGACTTTGTACATAAGCAAAACATTCAAAGTCGTACTTACCTTTTACCTTACTCTTTCTACCCATCGAGAGGATTCCTCCTATATTCCAGTAATCTGATATTCCAGTAAAATTATTTCAGTAAATAGCAGAATCGTGGATGGGGAACTATACTAGTGACCCACCAAATTTTATTGTAGAAATTTTCGGCATCAACGATTGGACCATGCAAATTAGAAATACCCTTTCTTCGATAAAGGAAGAGATTACTCGATTCATTTCCGTATCGTTCATGATATATATAATAACTCGGGCATCCATTTCAAATGCGTATCCCATTTTTGCGCAGCAGGGTTTTGAAAATCCACGAGAAGCAACTGGTCGTATTGTATGTGCCAATTGCCATTTAGCTAATAAGCCTGTGGATATTGAGGTTCCACAGGCCATACTTCCTGATACTGTATTTGAAGCAGTTGTTAGAATTCCTTATGATATGCAACTGAAACAAGTTCTTGCTAATGGTAAAAAGGGGGCTTTGAATGTAGGGGCCGTTCTTATTTTACCAGAGGGGTTTGAATTAGCCCCCCCCGATCGTATTTCGCCCGAGATGAAAGAAAAGATAGGCAATCTGTCTTTTCAGAACTACCGTCCCACTAAAAAAAATATTCTTGTGATAGGGCCAGTGCCTGGGCAGAAATATAGTGAAATCACTTTTCCTATTCTTTCCCCGGACCCCGCGACTAATAAAGATATTCACTTCTTAAAATATCCAATATACGTAGGTGGTAACAGGGGAAGGGGTCAGATTTATCCCGACGGGACCAAAAGTAACAATACAGTTTATAATGCTACAGCGGCGGGTATAGTAAGCAAAATCATACGAAAAGAAAAAGGGGGGTACGAAATAACCATAGCCAATGCATCGGACGGACGTGAAGTGGTTGATATTATCCCCCCAGGACCAGAACTTCGTGTTTCAGAGGGCGAATCTATCAAACTTGATCAACCATTAACAAGTAATCCTAATGTGGGTGGATTTGGGCAGGGAGATGCAGAAATAGTACTTCAAGACCCATTACGTGTCCAAGGCCTTTTGGTCTTTTTGGCATCTGTTGTTTTGGCACAAATCTTTTTGGTTCTTAAAAAGAAACAGTTTGAGAAGGTTCAATTGTCCGAAATGAATTTCTAGATCCGTGGATTTAGCAACATTGTGAAGACGGGTATTTTATTTTACCCCTTCGTTGGTTTTTCAATCCAAATTGGAGATTGGAGGGGTGTGACTATGTCACTATTGTCAGATTTAAATATCCTAGAATGTGTCAATCGTTTTCTATTCTAATTCTAATAGAATCAAATTCGACTAGAACAAGATACTAAAATAAGATAAAAGTAAAAAAGTAAGCGGAGAAGATAAAGAAAGGAAGGAGAAATGAGGGTAACAAGGGATTCTAAAAGGTATTATTCGTCGTCCTAGCCCTCGATACCAGAAAGGGAATTTTCCACATCCCTTTCTGGTGTCGAAATCGAAATAATAATGGTTTTTGATTCTATTCGTCAAAGATTCCTATTCTTATATTCTTAGTTTAGATTTTTTCCAGGCTTATCAGAACTTTTTTTTTTGTATTTCTTAATATCTGATCGAAAGAAATCTATATATAGATGAATTGTGATTCTGTGATCCAGGAAAAGGAAATTGAGTGATTGCTTACTTTCTTCTAACTTTGAAAGTATCGATAGATACTATCGGGGAACAAATGTTCTAAATCAATTAAGCAAGTTAATTAAAAAAAAATCATCAGAAAAAAATGAAATGGAATTTTTTGAAGCATCGGAAAAGTGATCTATTTTGTCGTTTATACATATACGAACAAAACAGAATATTATGATTATTAAGAACTCAACGGGGCCCTACCCCTCGAATCAGACAAAGAAATAAGTGATAGGCCCCGTCGAGTTCTTACGCTTTCATGTCTATAACGAAATTCATCCGATTACTACAAGGACGAACCCAATCCGGAATATGAACCATAAAAGAAAATGCCTATTAAACCGATCACAAGAATACCAGTTACAGTACCTATTATCCAAAGAGGAATCCTTCCAGTAGTATCGGCCATTTATCCCGCTTCCCTCCACATTTTATCAAGTGGTCATGCTAGAGACATAAACAGTCATAGATAATTATAAGATGCGATCCGTCCGAATGGGATAAGAGAATTCCTACTATTTTTTATTATTCTACTATTCTCTTTTCTTCTCTTAATTG